ATAGTATAGAAAAGATATCCAAAATTATATAGAAATCACTATCCTACCCTTAGTTTTTATTTCCTTAATTTAATTGAATTTCGCTTGATTAGGGCAAAGTTCCTTAAAAACCTCTGCCTTTTTTAAAATATCCTGAACAGTTCCTGTAGGCTGAGCGCCTTTTTCAAGGAAATATAGAATAGCGGGAACGTTTAAATAAGTTTGATTCTTGATCGGATCATAAAAACCCACTTTCCGAAGATCTCTTCCTTCTCTTCGGGATCGAACATCAATTGCAACGATTCGATAGACGGCTCATCGGGATAGATGTAGATGAAAAAGAACCCCCCCCCCCCTAGAACCGTATAGGAAGTTTTCTCTTCGTACGGCTCGAGAAAAAATGATTCGAAGTTTTGTCTATGGATAAAATTCTAATAAATAGGAAAGGAATCCGTAAAATAAATTAGCCTATAATTTAACTCATATTTATTTAGCACCCTTCCTGAAAAATAAAAAATCATTTGTACTCATAACTCAAGTTGAATAATTCTCAAATATCTTAAAGATTTTTATTTAAGATATTTTTTTATTGAGTGGTCTTTAACCCCCCTTTTGTCTCGTTTAAAATCTATTTGGATTCTTTATTCGGATCCGTGAGACAATTGAAGTGGTGTTTCCTTGTTCTGGGATCCTTTATCTTTGTTTTAAATCCTTGGGTTTAGACATTACTTCGGTGTTTCTTAATCCTTTCAAAATGGTAGCAACATACCCCTTTTGTGATTTTTTTCTATCAAAGAATCATACCGACGGTTGATTCGCGCGCGATACACTGTGGATCGAAAAAAGTTTTAGCCGTTCCAACAAATTTTTTTGAATTGAAAATTTGCTCGAATCGGATCCTTTCAATTTCTATATCGAAGATATACTTACGAAGTTGTTCCAATTTATTGATTGGCATTAACCCTAGATCGTTGCCCCTGAGAAATTAATCAATACTTTCTACTCGAGCTCCATCATGAACTATTTACATTACAACCCAATAAAAAAAGAAGGGTTCTAGTAGAATAGAACAAACGACGTCGAGCCAAGAGCACCTTCATTCCTATATAAAATGGTGGATGTAAGAATAAGAATCCACACCGGATCGTGTCCTTCAAGTCGCACGTTGCTTTCTACCACATCGTTTTAAACGAAGTTTTACCATAACATTCCTCTAATTTGGAACCAGTATGGAATTGATTCAATTATGGAATCATGAATAGTCATTGGTTCAGTCGGTACAGAGACATAGTAATTTATATTTTTTCTTATCTACATAGATAATAAATATTTTTCTGAAAAAATCTTAGCAAGACCCCGTCTTTTTTATATGAAGGAAACATTTTTCTATAAATCTCTATCTAAAAAAAATATATAATAGAAATATGAAGGAATATAAATATAGAAATAACATAACTAACAGAAATAACACAAATAAATAAATTCTATTTGACTCTGCCTCTTCAAGTGACTCAATAAGATAGACTGACCCATTTCCAACTTCCCAAAGATTCAATCCATAAGGAATCATTACAAATCTTGATAATTGAAAAAGTTTCCTACTTATACATCCTTATACATCATTATTTGAGTCAAGTTTTACAGTAAAGACTATATTTGATTATCATAAGAAAGATAAATCTATGTTTCTTTTCGAGTCGAATTGTCAATGATTTAAAGCAAATAAGATAAATAGATCAAACAATAAAAATAAATATCATTGTTAAATATTTAAATTTTAATATTTTAGGGATGCAAATTATTTTTCACAAAAATGGAAAGACTATTGTCACTGAAATAGGATAACAATACATACCTATAGGCTAAGCACTTCCTCGTTTTATATGTATTTTCATATTTTATTTAACCTGAGGTTAAGTAATCTTTCTGCAACTGTGATCTATGTCCCATCTTATCTGGATCACAAAAGGATTCAGTTACATTTGCATGTCATTTGAACCAGATTTAGTTCAGTTTGTGAAAAACTGAGATATGATTACGAAAAGAATCATTCAAAATCAGAAAAGAAAGAAGAATCATATTCTATCCAATATTAGGCCTTGAAACAGAATCTTGTTGAACAAAAAAGCTGTATTCGGATACAATGGATATGCTCTGGGACGGAAGGATTCGAACCTCCGAATAGCGGGATCAAAACCCGTTGCCTTACCACTTGGCTACGCCCCATTTATATTTTTATTGGACACTAATAAAGAATAATATTGGTATTAAGTGTTCGTCAATTCCAGTCCAACTATCTATAGAAAATCTTTATTCTTTATAGAATATATTATAGATTCGTGCTAGGATTTTGACATGTGTATATCTAGAATTCAACTGAATTTATTGATCATTACATATAATTCAATTAAGATATTGTATGAAAGTATGATTTCTTCTATTCTCCTTTGAGAATTGGAGGATTTTTGATTGGGTGGAAAAAGAAGGATTTTTTTGTCTACCTTACTTTCTTCATTTTTCCTTATATCAATAACTCAATCAAAATGCAATTATCTCGACGAACAAAATGTCTGTTATGCTTAATATCTTTAGTTTGATCTGTCTTAATTCTGCCCTTTATCCGAGTAGTCTTTTCTTCGCCAAATTGCCCGAAGCCTATGCTTTTTTGAATCCAATCGTAGATGTTATGCCAGTAATACCCCTGTTCTTTTTTCTTTTAGCCTTTGTTTGGCAAGCTGCTGTAAGTTTTCGATAAGATCTTTAATACTATCCTAGAAAATTCATGATTTATTCGAGAAAAATTATAACAATTGATAAGATCAAATAAGTCTGACAGTATGAACCTTCGATTCAAACATTGAAATTCTTGGATAGCTGCGAAAAATCCGGTTCGCCCCATTTCCCGATTCTAACCCTTTTTCCGGCGAAAGACCTTATTAGGTTAGGGTTCCTTACAATATCTAATTGTGGGTATGAAAGTGATTTGCGGTAATCAAAGACTCTTATTACAAATTTCAACTTCATTTGAATTTATGAACATTCTTTTCTATTTCTAGAATTCATTTCTTGGTGTCAAAATAGGATATGTGATATAAAAATGGAGGATCTATTATCTTTTCTCGTTTTCCTTTTTCAAAAAATGATCTTGGAGGTTGTGTAATGCTTACTCTCAAACTTTTCGTTTACACAGTAGTAATATTCTTTGTTTCTCTCTTCATCTTTGGATTCCTATCCAATGATCCAGGACGTAATCCTGGACGTGAAGAATAAAATAAAAATTTCGTTTTTCTTGCTTGATTTTACAATTTTATTAAGATTTTCTTTTATCTATTCCACACGTTTAACTAGTAAAAAAAAAGGGGGTTGCGAAATTTGAAAGAAAAAAATGGAAAGTCATCAACGGAAACGGAAAGAGAGGGATTCGAACCCTCGGTACGAATAACTCGTACAACGGATTAGCAATCCGCCGCTTTCGTCCACTCAGCCATCTCTCCCAATTGAAAAAGATAATTACTATCTTACATTACACATCAAGTAAGGATTAAAGAAAGTATTTCTTTGACATTCTTTATCGTTATTATATAATTAGCAATTCCATTTAGATGCTCGAAAGATCCAAATAGAAAGATAAATAAAGAAGACCTTCTTGCTTTTATTTTGTTCGAAGTGCCTTTTGGGCCTGGCCCGGTCAATACCCAGCCGGGCCTTTTTTTGTTCCAACAAATTCCCTTTATTTATAGGCAATATAAATAAGATACCCAATTTGGTATCTGTGTAACAATTTACGCTCTGGGGTTTACATATACTTATAATTTTTGTTATAATGGAAATTGAGAAGGATTTTTGATTCAAAAGAATCAATACTGATTAAGTATGTATCAATTTGTATTTTCTTAGGTCATTAGGTAAACCAAATTTTAGATTCAAACCCAAGAATCATTCAGGAATTCTCCGTCAACGAATAGTTAATGGTTCCCATTTGTCATAAATTTTGTCTTTTTTGGATGAAAATATACATTTGATTTTTCAATAAAAAAGTGAGGGGAAGTTTTTCGGCATTGTGCGTTTTGAGATACTATACAATCAATCGAAGGGGTGGATCAAATACAATCAAAAGGGTAAAAATCAAAAGGGTAAAAAGGGTTTATTTTCTAATTTTTCTAAATTTAGAAAAAGGATTAAAAAAAGGATGCAAGATGCAAGTACAATAAACTAAAGTTTAGTAATCCAACCCAAAAAGGGAAAATTTTCTACTATTATGTATCGTTTTGGCGGCATGGCCGAGTGGTAAGGCGGGGGACTGCAAATCCTTTTTCCCCAGTTCAAATCCGGGTGCCGCCTCATCAACAAACGAATCGAATATAGACTCGCAAGAATCTCTGAGTGTTCAGGCATTGAATCACTATTAGATTGAGATTGGATGGATAATTTACTTTTTTATAGAAAAAGTGAAAAAAATCAATTTTTCCCCTCCTGAAGAGTATAATATACTATCTCCCAACTGCTTCAGAGAGACAATCGGGAAAGGGTACGGATTAGATCAAATAGGAAAGAAAAGTATGTAATAGATAGCAATTTCGCTATTTTTACTTATGAAGGCAAAAAAAAAAGGAATGGCCCTCTTATTTTATTACTACATGTTCCATTAGTAACATTCCTTTGTGGTGTCATTGTGTATTTTACTTGTGTTTAGTCTTTGACGATTAGAAATCATATCATATAGTAATTTTTTAGAAATGGATTTATTTGATTGGTTCATCAATAGTGTTTGGCCAGAATCCCTTTTTGACTCTGGACCATTGATTCTACTATTATTAGTGAGCAATAATGGAATAATTCTATCATAGAGATAAGGGACATAATTCACATGGATATAGTAAGTCTCGCTTGGGCTGCTTTAATGGTAGTCTTTACATTTTCCCTTTCACTCGTAGTATGGGGAAGAAGTGGACTTTAGAAGCACTCCTAATTTAGTTGAGGAATGAAACGGTATCAATTGTTTTATAGATCGTTCTGCAACGCATTTTTTTATTTGAATTGAAATAATTTTAAAATAAAAATATCTTCATTTCGAAATTCCATTGGATTCTAGTGGAGAAATGTATTCTATAACAGTAAAACGATTATTATCGGAATAAATAGATGTATCAAAGAAATAGAATTGGGTCCTACGTCAATTCCATATATGGATTAATAACTACAGATATTGAAGATAAAAGCTAATATAGTACCAACTTTATTAGAAAGTCAAGTACAACTTTATACACTACAATAACACTAATAGAGAGTATGGTAAGAAATAAATTTATTTCTTACTTACCATACTCTCGGATCTCATAGAATACCGCCAATTATAGCCCGTTGATTTCATTTAAGACGCAAAAATAGAATCCTTTTCATTTGATTTCTTCAACTAAAGTAATTAATCATTTTGACTGACTGTTTTTACGTAAATTATAAGTAGAAAAGCAGTAGGAACTAAAATGAACAGTGCAGTAGCAATAAATGCAAGAATATTTACTTCCATAATCTCATCGTTTTTTTTATTTCACAATAACTCGGGATTTAATCCCATAGAGATGATAAATCTTTCACCTGTCAATTCAATGAATGCATTCCCTATCGATGATCTTGAATCGGATCAATATCATGAATAACAATATCTGAGCTATTAAATTAATTCGTCGTCGAGAATTGAATAGTATAACATACGAAGATCTTTTATCCATACCGAATCCAAGATTGGATTCCCGGCCCAATCCAAAATTCCTTTATTTATCCTTCTTTTCTATAACCTACCTTAGGTCTTCCTTGTAGAACCATCAAATGAAGTAGCATCTAACCACCCGTCCCTTTCCATTAACTACAAAACCCCAACAAACAATACAAAGCGAAGTGGAAAAAGAGAGGAATTAGGTTCTAAACGCCGTTTTTTTAATGATCCAATTTTCTTTGGAAGACAAAGAAGTATGATAAAGATGAGTCGCGGGAGCAAAGATGGAATATTCTATCAACCTCACTATTTTAGTTATTTTCATTTTAGTTTAGGGTTTGTTCTTTCTTCGACAGAATCCTGAAAAAAAGGGGGGAAAGACCTTCGGAATTAAATTATGCTCTCTGTCCCTTATTTCACAGAAAATGGAGAGGCGAATTGATGTACTTATTGGATCCGTCGGGACTGACGGGGCTCGAACCCGCAACGTCCGCCTTGACAGGGCGGTGCTCTTGCCTATTGAACTACAATCCCAGGGGAATCAGAAGGGATCTAGCAGAAAATTTCCATTCTTTTTTATTCTCTCGTATCAGGTATTTCTTAAGAACAAGAGGGTTCTACCATCTGATGGTAGATTGGCGAATTGTTGGGCCGAGCTGGATTTGAACCAGCGTAGACATATTGTCAACGAATTTACAGTCCGTCCCCATTAACCACTCGGGCATCGACCCAACGCCTAATTGATTTTAGACGATTGAAAATATCATTCCTATGGGCATGATTTACCCCCAGAGGGACTTGAACCCTCGTTATCTCCGTGAAAGAGAGAAGTCGTGAAACCGCTGGACCATAGGGGCCGAGGATCAGCATAAGGAAAACACAAAAAATCGGATAGGTGCAGAGAGGCGGCCCCTTTAGGAGATGAATAGGATCAAACCGAAAGACTCGTTAACTATTCTGGGGGTTAATGGTAATCAAACTTTACCATTAAACTATACAATCTTGAAACTTGAAAAAGAGAAAGACGAGAAAGACCAATGAAATAAAGTTTCTGAATCAAACCGAAAAACAATGGTCGAGAACTTTCTTTCTTCTTTCATTCTTCTTTCAGTATTCGCAGTGAGTAACCAAAAGATTATTTTGGTCTGCGCGATGCAATTATATTTCGCCCTAAGTCAGGCTGTCAATTGACCACGTAAAGGAGAGAAAGGAGAGCATTAAACAAAGCAAGAAGATGGCCGGACGAGGTATTTTTGCACATGTTTAACGTTTAATAAATACAAATTCAGATGGTTTTCTGGTATTCAATATTCAAGTAGATTAGAATATAAATACCGTTATACATTATAATATAAGAAACTGAATCAGTTTTGATATTCTAAAAAAAATCCTAAAACATAGTAAGCCTAAGTGGGAGAATTCTGTTTCTAGGACTGTTTTATCAATTCCGTTCCATTTGCATCTCTTAAAAATGCCAATTTAAGTTAAGTATAAATTTTTATTCCACCTATCTCATAGATTCCAGTCAAAGATTCATAGAATCGAAATTCCATCATTGTTAGATCTATAGGATTTGATTTGATGGATAATGAGCCAGCCAAAATGGTATTTATTTTTGTTTTTGTTTTTTGGAGAATTCGATATGGATGAGTATAAATCACTGCCAATTTCAAAAGAATCCGGGATAGACGCAATGTCCACAATACCTGGATTTAATCAGATACAATTTGAAGGATTTTGTAGGTTCATTGATCAGGGTTTGACAGAAGAACTTTCTAAGTTTCCAAAAATTGAAGATACAAATCAAG